AATACAGCATCCCGGTTTTTTTTACTACTCAAGGCTTCGATATATTTCGAAATCGAGAAATTTGTACTGGAGCAGGTGCGATACGAGAACAATTAGCCGATATAGATTTGCGAAGTATTCTAGATTATTCATTAGTCGAATGGAAGGAATTAGGCGAAGAAAGAACCACGGGTAATGAATGGGAAGATCGCAAAATTGGAAGAAGAAGGGATTTTTTGGTTAGACGCATAGAATTAGCTAAACACTTTATTCGAACAAATATCGAACCCGAATGGATGGTTTTATGTTTACTACCAGTTCTTCCTCCTGAATTACGACCCATCATTCAGATAGATGGGGGTAAGCTAATGAGCTCGGATATTAATGAACTCTATAGAAGAGTCATCTATCGAAACAATACGCTTACCGATCTATTAACAACAAATAGATCTACACCGGGGGAATTAGTAATGTGTCAAGAGAAATTGGTACAAGAAGCCGTAGATACGCTTCTTGATAATGGAATTCGCGGACAGCCAATCAGGGATGGTCATAATAAGATTTACAAGTCGTTCTCTGATGTAATTGAAGGAAAAGAGGGAAGATTTCGTGAGACTATGCTTGGCAAACGGGTTGATTATTCGGGTCGTTCTGTCATTGTTGTAGGACCCTCACTTCCACTCCATCGATGTGGATTGCCTCGGGAAATAGCAATCGAGCTTTTCCAGACATTTGTAATTCGGGGACTAATTAGACAACATCTTGCTTCGAACATAGGAGTTGCTAAGAGTCAAATTCGGGAAAAAGATACAATTGTATGGGAAATATTGCAGGAAGTTATGCAGGGGCACCCCGTATTGCTGAATAGAGCGCCCACTTTGCATAGATTAGGCATACAGGCATTTCAACCCATTTTAGTCGAAGGACGTGCTGTTTGTTTACATCCATTAGTTCGTAAGGGATTCAATGCAGACTTTGATGGGGATCAAATGGCTGTTCATGTACCCTTATCTTTGGAGGCTCAAGCGGAGGCCCATTTACTTATGTTTTCGCATATGAATCTCTTGTCTCCAGCTATTGGGGATCCTATTTCCGTACCAACCCAAGATATGCTTATTGGTCTATATGTATTAACCATTGGGAATCGCCGAGGTATTTGTAGAAATAGGTATAATCCATGGAATCGAAGAAAGTATCAAAATGAAAGAATTAATGATAATAATCATCAGTCTAAGAAACAAAAAGAACCTTTTTTTTGTAATTCCTATGATGCAATTGGAGCTTATCGCCAGAAAAGACTCAATTTAGATAGTCCTTTTTGGCTCCGCTGGCGAATCGATCAACGCATTATTGCTTCAAGAGAAGGTCCCATCGAGATTCACTATGAATCTGGGGGTACTTGTCAGGAGATTTATGAACACTCTTTCTTAGTAAGAAGTGTAAAAAAAGAAATTCTTTGTATATATATTCGAACAACTATTGGTCATATTTCTCTTTTTCGAGAAATCGAAGAAGCTCTACAAGGGTTTTGTCGAGCTTGCTCGTATGGGCACTAATCATATGGCATCTCAATTAAGTGATTTTGTGACACTGGCGTGAATTTTGATCTCTCTGTTGCTACTAGGACTCTACTTCCTCTGAATTTCCATCCGGATTAATATCGAGAAAGGGAAGTTTTCAAATCATTGACTCAAACTCATTGTCGAATCCCAATCAGCAGAATATGGAGGGACTTATGGCAGAACGAGTCAATCTAGTCTTTCACAATAAAATAATAGACGGAACTGTCATTAAAAAACTTATTAGCAAATTAATAGATCACTTCGGAATGGCATATACATCACACATTCTGGATCAAGTCAAAACTCTGGGTTTCCAGCAAGCCACTGCTACATCCATTTCATTAGGGATTGATGATCTTTTAACGATCCCTTCTAAGGGATGGTTAGTACAAGATGCTGAAGAACATAGTTTAATTTTAGAACAACACCATCATTATGGGAATGTGCACGCAGTAGAAAAATTACGCCAATCTATTGAGGTGTGGTATGCTACAAGTGAATATTTGCGACAAGAAATGAATCCTAATTTTAGGATGACAGATTCACTTAATCCAGTCCATATAATGTCTTTTTCGGGCGCTAGAGGAAATGCATCTCAAGTGCACCAATTAGTAGGTATGAGGGGATTAATGTCGGATCCTCAAGGACAAATGATTGATTTACCTATTCAAAGTAATTTACGCGAAGGGCTGTCTTTAACAGAATATATCATTTCTTGCTACGGAGCCCGAAAAGGGGTTGTGGATACTGCTGTACGAACCTCGGATGCGGGATATCTTACGCGCCGACTTGTTGAAGTAGTTCAACACATTGTTGTACGTCGAGCAGATTGTGGAACCGCCCGAGGGGTTGCCGTAAGTCCTCGAAATGGGATGATGCCCGAGTCCGAAAGAATTTTTATTCAAACATTAGTTGGTCGTGTATTAGCAGAGGATATATATATGGGCTCACGGTGCATCGCCACCCGAAATCAAGATATTGGATTTGGGCTTGTCAATCGATTCATAACCTTTCAAACACAAATAATATTTATTCGAACCCCTTTTACTTGTAGGAGTACATCTTGGATCTGTCGATTATGTTATGGTAGGAGTCCCACTCATGGCGACCTGGTCGAGTTGGGAGAAGCTGTAGGTATTATTGCGGGTCAATCCATTGGAGAACCGGGGACTCAACTAACATTAAGAACTTTTCATACTGGAGGAGTCTTCACGGGCGGTACGGCAGAACATGTACGAGCCCCGTCGAATGGAAAAATCCAATTTAATGAAGATTTCGTTCATCCCACGCGTACGCGTCACGGGCATCCTGCTTTTCTATGTTCTATAGCCTTATATGTCACTATTGAGAGTGAGGATATTCTACATAATGTAACTATTCCACCTAAAAGTTTTCTTTTGGTTCAAAATAATCAATATGTCGAAGCAGAACAAGTAATTGCTGAGATTCGCGAGGTCCCAGACACTTTGAATTTGAAAGAGAGAGTTCGAAAACATATTTATTCTGACTCAGAGGGAGAAATGCACTGGAGTAATGATGTGTACCACGCATCTACATTTACATATAGTAATGTTCATCTTTTACCAAAAACAAGTCATTTATGGATATTATCAGGAGGTTCGTGGAGATCCAGTGCAGTCCCCTTTTCACCGCATAAGGATCAAGATCAAATGAATATTTTTTCCCTTTCTGTAGACCGAGAGTCAATTTCGACTCTCTCGGTGAATAATGATCCACTAAGATACAAATTACTTCGTTCCTATTTTTCTGGTAAAAAAAAAGAAGACAAGATTCCTAATTATTCAGAACCCGTCCATTGGAATCTCATATACCCGGCGATTTTACACGGGAATTCTCATTTATTGGGAAAAAGGCGCGGAAATAGATTTCTCGTTCCAATCCAATCGATTCAAGAACGAAAGAAAGAGTTAATGCCTCATTCAGGTATCGCGATTGAACTACCAATAAATGGTATTTTCCGTAGAAATAATAGTATTTTTGCTTATTTCGATGATCCCCGATACAGAAGAAAGAGTTCGGGAATTACTAAATATGGGACTCTGGGCGTGCATTCAATCGTTAAAAAAGAGGATTTTATTGAGTCTCGACCAATAAAAGAATTGAAGTCAAAATACCAAATGAAACTAGATCTATTTTTTTTCATTCCCGAAGAAGTGCATATTTTACCTGAATCTTCTTTGATAATGATACGAAATAATAGTCTCATTGGAATCGATACACGAATTGCTTTCAATATAAATACAAGAAGCTACGCGGACGGATTAGTCCGAATGGAGAGAAAAAAAAAGATAATTGAACTGAAAATCTTTTCAGGAGATATTCATTTTCCTGGGGAGACTGATAAGATATCCCGACACAGTGGGATCTTGATACCTCCAGGAAAAGTAAACATCGATTTTAAGGACTCTAAAAAATGGAAAAATTGGATCTATGTCCAACGGATCACATCTACTAAGAAAAAGTATTTTGTTTTAGTTCGCCCTGTAGTGACATATGAGATATCAGATGGTCTAAATTTACCAACACTCTTCCCTCCGGATTTTTTACAAGAAAGGGATAATATGCAACTTAGAGTTGTCAATTATATTGTTTATGGAAATGCCAAACCCATTCAAGGAATTTCTGATACAAGTATTCAATTAATTCGGACTTGTTTAATTTTGAATTGGAACCAAGACATAAAAAGTTCTTCTATCGAGGAGGTCTGTACTTCTTTTATTGAAGTAAGTACAAATGGTTTGGTTCGAGCTTTCCTAAGAATCGACTTAGTAAAATCCGCTATTTCGTATCGCAGAAAAAGGAATGATCTCTCAGGTTCAGGATTCATTTCCGATAATGTATCAGATCAGACCAACATCAATCCTTTTTATTCCATTTATAAAAAGAGAAAAACGAAACAATCACTTAACCACCAAAATCACGGAACTATTCGCACATTGTTAAATAACAATAAGGAATATCCTTCCTTGATAATTTTATCACCATCTAATTGTTTCCGAATGGACCTATTCAACGATATAAAATATCCCAATGTGAAAAAAGAATTCATTTCAACAGATTCTATAATTAAAATTAGGAATTCGGTCGGACCGTTAGGAACGGTCCTTAATTTTTTGAATTTTGATTCCTTTTATTATTTACTAACTCATAATCCGATCTTGATAACTAAATATCTTCAACTTGAAAATTTAAAACGGACTTTTCAAGTGCTTAAATATTATTTAATGGATGAAAATGGGATAATTTCAAATCGTGATCCGTACAGTAAAATTGTTTTCAATTTATTCAATTTGAATTGGTATTTTCTCCATCAAAGTTATTGTCCTAATTATTGGGAAGAAAGACCCACAATAATTAGTCTCGGTCAGTTTATTTGTCAAAATGGATATAGAGCCAAAAAAGGACCCCCCTTAAAATCGGGTCAAGTTTTGCTTGTTCAAGTTGACTCTGTAGTAATAAGATTGGCTAAACCTTATTTGGCCACTCCGGGAGCAACCGTTCATGGACATTATGGAGAAATCTTTTACGAAGGAGATACATTAGTTACATTTATATATGAAAAATCGAGATCCGGTGATATAACGCAAGGTCTTCCAAAAGTGGAACAGGTCTTAGAAGTGCGTTCAATTGATTCAATATCAATGAACCTAGAAAAAAGAATTGAGGGTTGGAACGAGCATATAACAAAAATTCTTGGAATTCCTTGGGGATTCTTGATTGGGACTGAGCTGACTATAGTGCAAAGTCGTATATCGTTGGTTACTAAGATACAAAAGGTTTATCGATCCCAAGGGGTGCAAATTCATAATAGGCACATAGAGATTATTGTACGCCAAATAACATCAAAAGTGTTGGTTTCCGAGGATGGAATGTCTAATGTTTTTTTACCTGGAGAACTAATTGGATTGTTGCGAGCGGAACGAACAGGGCGCGCTTTAGAAGAATCGATCTGTTACCGCGCTATCCTATTGGGAATAACAAGAGCATCTTTGAATACTCAAAGTTTCATATCGGAAGCGAGTTTTCAAGAAACTGCTCGAGTTTTAGCCAAAGCAGCTCTTCGTGGTCGTATCGATTGGTTGAAAGGTCTAAAAGAGAATGTTGTTATAGGTGGGATGATCCCCGTTGGGACCGGATTTAAAAGATTACTGCGGCAACATAAGAATAAGAGCATTCCTTTGAAAAGTCAAAAGAAGAGTTTTTTCGAGGGGGAAATACGAGATATTTTGTTCCACCACGCAGGCTTATTTGATTCGTGCCGTTCAAAAGAATTTCCATGATACACTTGAGGAATCATTTAGATCATATATCATTTAATGATTCCTAAAAAAAGTGTAGTCATACTTACTTTCTTTTGTTTTGGAATTCAATTTCCATTTGAAAAACTCTTTCTATATGGTCTTGAGGGGGTAATGGAAATTCAGATAATAATGAATAGCGGTTAGCGTTTTGGATTGTGTATTGACATCGATACGTCCAATCCACGGTAGAAGAAAAGGTTCCGTCGGAACAATTGGTTAGTTCAAGACAACCTCGTCACTTTTTTTTTAAACAAAAAAGAAAGAGGAAGTGTGGGAAGAAATGACAAGAAGATATTGGAACATAAATTTGGAAGAGATGATGGAAGCAGGAGTTCATTTTGGTCATGGGACTAGAAAATGGAATCCGAGGATGTCGCCTTATATTTCTACCAAGCGTAAAGGTATTCATATCACAAATCTTACTAAAACGGCTCGTTTTTTATCAGAAGCTTGTGATTTAGTTTTTGATGCAGCAAGTAAGGGAAAAGAGTTTTTAATTGTTGGTACAAAAACTAAAGCAGCCAATTCAGTAGTGCGGGCTGCAATAAGGGCTCGGTGTCATTATGTTAATAAAAAATGGCTCGGTGGCATGTTAACCAATTGGTCCACTACAGAAACTAGACTTCATAAGTTCAGGGACTTGAGAATCGAACAAAAGACGGGGAAATTCTACTGTCTTCCAAAAAAAAGAGACGCAGCTCTGTTCAAGAGACAATTATCCCACTTGCAAACATATCTGGGCGGGATGAAATATATGACGGGGTTACCCGATATTATAATTATCGTTGATCAGCAAGAAGAATATACAGCTCTTCGAGAATGTATCACTTTGGGAATTCCAACAATTTGCTTAATCGATACAAATTGTGATCCCGATCTTGCAGATATTTCAATTCCAGCAAATGATGACGCTATAGCTTCAATCCGATTAATTCTTAACAAATTAGTATTCGCAATTTGTGAGGGTCGTTCGAACTATATACGAAATACGTAATTAATAATAAGATAGAAATTTTTTTTTGAACTCCTGAAATTTATGGAATCGTTTACTATTCTCGAATTTGATTAGATTATCTAAATGAGATAAAAATGAGTGGGGATATTATATTATTAGTTCGTATCAAAAAATTCAAATAAGCAAGTCGCAAAAGAGATGGTTGAATTAAAATAATTTCCTGGAATTTCAATTTCTGTCAGAGGGTAATATGAATGTTCTATCATGTTCCACCAACACACTAAAAGTGTTATACGAAATATCGGGTGTAGAAGTAGGCCAACATTTCTATTGGCAAATAGGAGGTTTTCAAGTCCATGGCCAAGTACTTATTACTTCTTGGGTTGTAATTGCTATCTTATTAGTTTCAGCCAGTATAGCTGTTCGGAATCCACAAACCATTCCGAATGACGGGCAGAATTTCTTCGAATATGTCCTTGAATTCATTCGAGACGTGAGCCAAACCCAGATTGGAGAAGAATATGGTCCATGGGTTCCTTTTATAGGAACTATGTTCCTATTTATTTTTGTTTGTAATTGGTCAGGGGCTCTTTTACCATGGAAAATCATACAGTTACCCCATGGAGAGTTAGCCGCACCCACGAATGATATAAATACTACTGTTGCTTTAGCTTTACTCACCTCAGTAGCCTATTTCTATGCGGGTCTTAACAAAAAAGGATTAGGTTATTTCAGTAAATACATTCAACCTACTCCAATCCTTTTACCCATTAACATCTTGGAAGATTTTACAAAACCCTTATCGCTTAGTTTTCGACTTTTCGGAAATATTTTAGCCGATGAATTAGTAGTTGTTGTTCTTGTTTCTTTAGTACCTTCAGTAGTTCCTATACCTGTCATGTTCCTTGGATTATTTACAAGTGGTATTCAAGCTCTTATTTTTGCAACTTTAGCCGCCGCTTATATAGGAGAATCCATGGAGGGTCATCATTGACTTCACTTACAAATAGTTGTTTTTTGAATTTAGACCAAAATAATAGCGGAATTCAAGATAATCTACTTGGAGAACATCAAAATAGATAACTAATAAGGGATAACTAATAAGGCAGTTATAATATACCGTAATAGGAAAAAAGATTCCACTCAAAATAGTTAGGGGGGATTCTAAAAAAAAACGAAAGAGATCGAAAAGATCGGTTTCCTAAAATGAATGTCCTGTTTGGATGTATTATTTTATTTTCTATAAAATAAAAGAATATGAATATAAGAATATTTTAATAAATGATATTTTAGTTTATTTATAAATATTTCTAAAGAAATATAAAATATTGAATAAAAAACAATTTAATAAACAAGAAGAATAAAAAATTAAGAAAGAAAAGAAAATCGAATAAAATGCTAATGAAAATTGCTATGAAATGATTCCAATTTTTTTATTTTTCTATGTAAATTTGATCCATGCGGAATAATCATAAAGAAAGAGAAGAATTAAAAACCGCGATTCAAAAAAAGAAATTAGCCAGTTCAAAATTGTATATCTTGAATGCCTAGAATCCAACTATTATCGAATTCAGCTAGGGAGTTTTTCCCGTTCACAAAGAATTCTAATGGATCCAAGATCAAAATAAGTTGGTTTACATTCTGGAAGAAACACATGTATATGGGATATTAGATATTGAATAGTTATATATGACCTAAAAAATATCTAATACCCTAATACTATGAATTTGAATTTCAATAGGGATTCCAATAGACGTCTTTGGTTTTGGATTCCTAAGAATCCAACTTCAAAAAGCGATAGAGAATCGGTTCTGATGATTCAATAATATTATTCTATTACTTCAATTTGGAGTTTTTAGTTACTCTGTTTGGATGAAACTGTGTGATGGAATAATTCATCTATAATTCATTGAATGATTGTATCATTAACCATTTTTGTTTGTGAGGAATTTAACTTATCATGAATCCACTGATTTCTGCCGCTTCTGTTATTGCTGCTGGGTTAGCTGTCGGACTTGCTTCTATTGGACCTGGGGTTGGCCAAGGGACTGCTGCGGGCCAAGCTGTAGAGGGGATCGCAAGACAGCCCGAGGCGGAGGGAAAAATACGAGGTACTTTATTGCTTAGTCTGGCTTTTATGGAAGCATTAACAATTTATGGATTGGTTGTCGCTTTAGCGCTGTTATTTGCGAATCCTTTTGTTTAATCTTGTCTTAAACACTTAAACAATCACAAATATATAGATATAGAAAATTTTGACTTCTTTTTTTTTGTCTGAATTTATTTTAGTCAGGACTTCTACTTGCTCCTTGCTTTTTTGAATTATATCAATAATTCACTCCTACAATTTACAATGGGGGACACTAATCCCTGCCCGGGAAGGAAAGATTTAAGGATGAGTAATTAGCATACCGATCCGCTTTCTTCCTTCCCGTTCTTAGAAATTGAAACTTAAGGAGTCTTCCAACAAACGAAATATTCCGAAATTGATACGAAACTTGAAATTTGATAGCTAATTCTAAAATTTTAATAAGTATTTATTATTTTCATTAGGATTAGGAATTTTTTTTGAAAAAATCCATTTCGAAATCAATTCTCTAGATATAAGAAATTCATATAAATCGAATATAAGAATATATAGAAGTATATATAAGGGAAGTGATACAAAAAAGAAACTCTATTCTTGTTTTTTTATCTATATGTAAAAGAAAGGGGATTGTATGAAAAATCTAACCGATTCTTTCCTTTCCTTGGGCCAATGGCCGCTGGCCGGGAGTTTCGGGTTTAATACCGATATTTTAGCAACAAATCCAATAAATCTAAGTGTAGTATTTGGTGTATTGATCTTTTTTGGAAAGGGAGTGTGTGCGAGTTGTTTATTTCAAGAATAGGCTGGACCGGTCCAGCTGCACTTTTTTTTTCATTATTTTCATTTTAACTAGTAAAAAAGAAAATTAAAGTAAAAGATGCATGATCTCGCGAATTACTTATGAATTTTGAAATTGATTGAATTTTATCAATTCATAAAAAATGATATTTTAAATATTTAAGAAACGTAGCATTTCGTAATTCATTGGTAAATCCGCTTTGATTCTCAATCAACCAATAATGCGGGACTAATTATATGGTTAAAGTGAAACCTTTGAAGTCCAAACATAGCATGGTATTCTTTCTACTACTAT